GAAATAAAGAGAATTTTCTACTTAAATTGGAAGTTGCAACAGATCAAAATGGAAAGGAATTGATAAAACAATCCTAGAAACAGAATTCTGTCACTTAGGCTTATTAAGGTCATAGGGTTTTGTATAGAATAGCAAAACAAAAATAAAATGATTAAAATTATACCATTATTATGATATTACATATTCGAATTTGAGAAAAATAAAAAGATTCGGTATTTGGGAGACAAAGACAAAAAATCAGATAGAATCCATTTTTTTAGCACTTAACCGCCTTTATGTTAGGGATTTCGTTGTTCAAAAAACGATTCACAGAGAAGAGAGATATTTGTACTTTACTGATTTTTGAGTAGAATACGATTTGAAGTGTATTGTATAAGAAGGGTTGCATTTATTAAACACGTATGCGGATAGCTATAATATCCGACTTCTCTTTTATTGCCGGTTCTATTCGGGACAGCCCTGGCCGTGCTGTATCAAAAGAGAATTTCCATTCAATGCAAAATTGAAGTGAAGTAGGATAATTTGATGATAATTCCCTATCAACAACATATCTAAATAATAGATATCTGTGTAACAATTTATGTTCTGGGGTTTACATATACTCATATGTTTTGTTATAATTGAAATTGAGAAAGATTTTTTGATTGAAAAAATCAATACTGATTAGTTCTGTCTCAATTTGTATTTTCTTATGTCATTAGGAAAACACAATTTGAAATTCAAATCCCAGAATCGTTCATGAATTCGAAGTAAGGAGTCAATAGTTAATGGTTCAAATTTCTCGGCTGAAAATACACATTTGATTTCTCAATAGAAAAGCGAGAGAATGTCTTTAGCATTGTGTATTTTCAGATACTATACAATCAATCGAAGGGATGGATCAAATCCAATCAAAAAGGGGTCTATCTTGTAGGAAAGAAAAGGATTAAGGAAAACAGAAGTCAAAATGCAAGTACAATAAAAATTCAGTAATCCGGGAAAATTTGCATCTATTTTGTATCATTTTGGCGGCATGGCCGAGTGGTAAGGCGGGGGACTGCAAATCCTTTTTCCCCAGTTCAAATCCGGGTGTCGCCTGATCACCAAAAAACTCGAAATCTCTTCTTCTTTTCTGTTCTGCTGATATAACTCGCAGAATGCTTCCCCGGAAGAAACATAGGAAACAGACTGTTCATACTTTGTTTGATTCTAAGCATGTGTTCTGAAGGTTTTCTAAAAGAAAAGATTGTGAATCCTCGTTCGCATCTAGGATTCAAGGAAATATTCGAATCTACTGGTAGAGGGGCTATCAAGACTTCACGATTCCCTTCTATTACTAAGGGAGTGTCTAATGACTGGATCTTGAATCAGATTGTAGAGCCTGATAGGAAATTCAATTAATAGTTTTGGAAAGGGGCGGAAGTTGCTTTATATAAGACGGACTCGCGAGAATCTCTGAGTGCTCAGGTATCCAATCAATATTAGATTGGATGAATAATTGACTTTTCTAGAAAAGGGGGCAAAAAGAAAGAATTTCTTTTCGGCAACCCCTAATCAAGCCCCCTGTTTCACAGCGATAATCGGGAAAGAGAGTACGGATTAGATCAAATGGGGAAATAGAGGTCTGTAATAGATAGTGATTTCTCGATTTCTGCCCTTCTGTTTTTACTTAGAAGGTCAACAAAACAAAAAAAGAATAGGCCTTATTATTCTTATTCCTACATGTTCCCATTCGCTTGGGATGTTACTATGTATTTTGCTTGTGTTTAATCTTTCCTGATTCGAAATCATAATCGATTTTTCGGATTGGTTTCTCAATAGTGTTCGGTCAGAACCCCTTTTTGACTCTGCGCCATTGATTCCACTATTATTAGTGAGGAATAATGGAATAATTCCTTCGTATTTATAGAGATAGGGGACATAATGCACATGGATATAGTAAGTCTCGCTTGGGCTGCTTTAATGGTAGTCTTTACATTTTCCCTTTCACTCGTAGTGTGGGGAAGAAGTGGGCTCTAGAAGTACTACTAATTGAGTTCAGGAATCAAACCGTATCAATTGTTTTATAGATCGTTTTGCAACGCATTTTGAACTATTTAAAATAAAAATATCTGAATTTGGAATCCCATTGGACTCCAATGGAGTAATCTATGATATGAATCATACTCTTTCAATCAAAGAAATATTTCATCGATTCCTGTCTTTGTATTTCGAAAAGAAAGGGATTCAGATGATTGGAAATTTATTCCAACCTAACGAAATTTTCTATTTCAATCAATGGGAATGGGCTCTTACTATCTTTATAGATGGATACTGAGGAAGACCGGACCCTTTTTTTTTTGATTTCTTTCCCTCTTTACTGTTCAAAGAAGAAGTCGTTTTGTTAAGTGTATACGCACTTTCTATGAGAAATGAGATAGAGATAGTGGTTGTCTAATTTGAGAAAGGCGATTTATGCTTTATCGACTTATTTCATATCATGGTTCGGGCGTTAAAAATAGGTGAGGTTTCCCCTTCCTTATTAGGAAAAGGAAAGGAATTAGAATCCTAAGATAAGAATTATTTCAGATTGATCGGAACAAATAGATGTAGCAAATTGGGTGTTATGTCAATTCCATACAATATATGGAATTCATATACACATATATGAAGAGAATATTGTAGATTGATCTATAGAAACTTAAGCCTTTATCTTTATTCTAGATTACAACTTTATAGACTAAGTTTATAGACTAAGAGATAGATAGTATGGTAGAAAGATGAATCTTTCTACCATACTATCTATCTCTTAGAAAACTGCCGATTATAGTGCGCTCATTTCATTTAAGTTAAGACGTGAAATTGGAATCCTTTTCATTTGACTTCGTCAATTTTTGATAAGAACTCAGAAGGAAAGTTTCATTCAAATTCATTTGAAAATTCAATTGAATTAATCATTTTGACTGACTGTTTTTACGTAAATGATAAGTAGAAAAGCGGTAGGAACTAGAATGAATAGTGCAGTAGCAATAAATGCAAGAATATTTACTTCCATAATCTCATCGGTTTTTTTACTTCGCAATAACTCGGGATTTAATCCCCTAGAGATGATAAATCTTTCGTCTGTAAATTCAATGAATGAATTACCTCTCGATGATCTTGAATCAGATCAATATCATGAATAACAATATCTGATCTATCAAATCAACCCGTCGTCAAGACTTGAATAGTATAACATAGGAAGTTCTTTTATCCATACCGAATCAAAATTTTGATTCCTGACTCAATCAATCCAAAATTCCTTTATTTATCATCCGTTTCCTTGTTTTTTTCTATAACCTACCTTGCGTCTTCCTTGGACAATCATCTGATGAAGGATCATCAGATTGCCTTTCCACTTCGATTAATTACATAGTTCCAAACCTAAACAAACAATAAAAGCGAAATGGAAAAAATAGGAAAGCAAAAAGAAATAAAGACTCCTTTTTGCTTTGGGAATGATGAAAGTATGCCCTTCGACACCCTTTACTAGTTCATAGAAAACTAGTTCATAGAAAAGGAAAAATGAATTGATGTATTTATTGGATCCGTCGGGACTGGCGGGGCTCGAACCCGCAGCTTCCGCCTTGACAGGGCGGTGCTCTAACCAATTGAACTACAATCCCAGGGAAATAAGGGATCTAGCAGAAAATTTGATTCTTTTTTATCTTCGTATGGGGTCTTTCTGAAGGACAAGGGGGTTTATACCATCTCATGGTAGATTGGCGGATTATTGGGCCGAGCTGGATTTGAACCAGCGTAGACATATTGCCAACGAATTTACAGTCCGTCCCCATTAACCGCTCGGGCATCGACCCAGGAAGAATCAATTTTAGGCTTATTGGTAATCCATGATCAACTTCCTTTCGTAGTACCCTACCCCCAGGGGAATTCGAATCCCCGCTGCCTCCTTGAAAGAGAGATGTCCTAAACCACTAGACGATGGGGGCCGACTTGACCAACCGCCCTCATACTATGATCATAGTATCATCAGTTTTTTGAAATTGTCAATATAATGGAATGATCAGATCCGAGGGATCTTTCCGTTTTTCAGAATTGTATAGAATTTTTGGATTCGTCATTCATATTCATGAATCGTTCATTAGAATCGACATTCTCTATATAAATCTAATCTAGTAAGCGGGATCAAGAAGTTATCGAAAATTTTCTTTAAGACTTTAGTTCAAGGGGACATCTTCATCACATGATTCGATGAAATATCTTGAAATTTCTTTTATGTCGAATTGGTAAGTGTACGTGTATGTTATGTATCAATCAAGTGAATTTTGTTTTGATAAGGATCATTAAGGATCATCTCAATAAAAGAAATTAGGGCCGGTCTTGAAACAATTCATTTTACCCTAGACTTGCTAGGCAAATCCATTTGATTATTCAAAAACCAGCTACTAGCCACTATGAGTCTACTGTATATACTTATATATATAATATATGTGCATATAGAGATTTTATCTACATAGTGACTCGTTCGGGAATTAAATCAAATAAGCCCTTTTAACTCAGTGGTAGAGTAACGCCATGGTAAGGCGTAAGTCATCGGTTCAAATCCGATAAGGGGCTTTTCTTTTTTCATAAATTTTTTTTTCATAAAAGTCCAGTCATAGTATTCAGAAAATAGAAATCTTTTTTTTATTTGGAATACAAAAGGAACTAACCAGATAATACGTTATCATTATACTGAGTTAGAGTATAGTAGTTCTAGTTAGAAAGTGGAACATTTGTTCGGTCAATTTTCATTATTATGAATAATCATAAGCCTCCTCTTGAATCGCCAAAGATCCCTATTTTCCATTATACCAAGCAAATCCATTGGAAAGATTCGAAATCAACAAAAGAAAAAGTAAGTGGACCTGACCCATTTAATTATAACTATATCCGCTATTCTGATATTAAAATTCGATAGAGATGAAATTTGAATTAGAACAGTTGACCCACCTCCTTTTTTGAATTTCATTTCTTTGGACTTGGAAAGAATTTGTCGATAT